GTTATTGTAGCTTATCGCAAAGCATGGCACTGAAGTTGCCAAGATGGGTAACCAACATACCCCAAAAACACAAAGATTTGGTCCTAGCCTTACTGTTATTTTTTACTAAACTTACACATGCAAGTATCAGCACACCAGTGAAAATGCCCTAACAGTCCTATCAGACAAAAGGAGCAGGTATCAGGCACACCATGATAGCCCAAAACACCTAGCTTTGCCACACCCCCAAGGGTATCTCAGCAGTGATAAAAATTAAGCAATGAGCATAAGCTTGACTTAGTTACAGTAAACAGAGTTGGTCAATCTTGTGCCAGCCACCGCGGTTATACAAGAAACTCAAATTAACAGAAAATCGGCGTAAAATGTGACTAAAATTATAATCTAAAAAATTAAGGTAAACCCTCCACTCAACTGTCATACGTAAAAGTACACATTACCCCAATATGAAAGTAACCTTAATGTAAAACAGAATTATTTGAACCCACGATCGCTAAGACACAAACTGGGATTAGATACCCCACTATGCTTAGCCCTAAACTCAGATATTTAACACACAAAAATATCCGCCAGAGAACTACGAGCAAAACGCTTAAAACTCTAAGGACTTGGCGGTACCTCAAACCCCCCTAGAGGAGCCTGTTCTATAATCGATAATCCACGATCCACCTCACCATCTCTTGCCAATCCCGCCTATATACCACCGTCACCAGCTTACCCCATGAGGGCATAAAAGTAAGCAAAATAACTAAAACAGTTAACAAGTCAGGTCAAGGTGTAGCTTATTGAGATGGAAAGAAATGGGCTACATTTTCTATACTAGAAATAAATTTACGGAAAGGAACTATGAAATAAGTCCCACAAGTAGGATTTAGCAGTAAACCGGGATCATGAATACCCAATTTAAGCCGGTCCTGAGGTGCGCACACACCGCCCGTCACCCTCCTCAAATAACCCAACCAACATTAAATAAACCCACAACAAACAAACAGATGAGGCAAGTCGTAACAAGGTAAGTACACCGGAAGGTGTACTTGGAACATTCAAAATATAGCTTAATTAAAAGCATTCAGCTTACACCTGAAAGACGTACATTAAAACAGGACTATTTTGAGCAACAACCTAGCCCAACCAAAAACAAAAAACTTAACAAACAAAACCATCCCACCAAAACCAACCAAAACATTTTCACCATCCCAGTATAGGCGATAGAAAAGATTGTTGGAGCAATAGAAACAGTACCGTAAGGGAAAGATGAAAAACAATGAAATACTCACTAAGCCATAAAAAGCAAAGATTAATCCTTATACCTTTTGCATCATGATTTAGCCAGCATACTACAAGCAAAGAGCCCTAAAGTCTGAACCCCCGAAACCAAGTGAGCTACTTAAGGGCAGCCGCACCAAGGCTACAATCCGTCTCTGTGGCAAAAGAGTGGAAAGACCCATAAGTAGAGGTGAAAAGCCTAACGAACTTGGTGATAGCTGGTTGCTCAATAAAAGAATTTAAGTTCAACCTTAAACCTTCTAAAAACATCCTAAAGTAAAAAGAAAAGTTTAAGATTTATTCAATTGGGGTACAGCCCAATTGAAAAAGGATACAACCTAATCAACGGAGGACAAAACATCAAAATACAACAACCGTAGGCCTTAAAGCAGCCACCACCAAAGAAAGCGTCAAAGCCCCCCCCCCAATCAAATATTAACATAAAATTTTTCCCCTAACAATATTGAGCCACTCTACTTAAATAGAAGAACTAATGCTAAAATGAGTAACAAGAAGATAAAACTTCTCTAACGCGCTAGCTTAAGTCAAAACAGACAAACTACTGACTATTAACAACCACCACTATAAAACCAACATTTTAAACCACCCTATAGACCCAACTGTTAACCCAACACAGGAGCGCACACAAGAAAGATTAAAATTTGTAAAAGGAACTAGGCAAATAAACGAGCCCGACTGTTTACCAAAAACATAGCCCCTAGCCACACAAGTATTAGGGGTAATGCCTGCCCAGTGACATTGTTAAACGGCCGCGGTATCCTAACCGTGCAAAGGTAGCGTAATCACTTGTCTTTTAAATAAAGACTAGAATGAATGGCCAAACGAGGTTCTACCTGTCTCTTACAAATAATCAGTGAAATTGATCTTCCTGTGCAAAAGCAGGAATAACATTATAAGACGAGAAGACCCTGTGGAACTTCAAATACAAATCAACTATCATCCATACCCACCTACGGGCCTATATCAAACTAGCATATGATTTATATTTTCGGTTGGGGCGACCTCGGAGTAAAATAAAACCTCCGAAAAAAGAATTCTCTCTAAACCTAGACCTACCACCCAAAGTGCTTCCGGCAAAACGATCCAATATAATTGATCAACGAACCAAGCTACCCCAGGGATAACAGCGCAATCCCATCCTAGAGTTCCTATCGACGATGGAGTTTACGACCTCGATGTTGGATCAGGACATCCTGATGGTGCAACCGCTATCAAGGGTTCGTTTGTTCAACGATTAATAGTCCTACGTGATCTGAGTTCAGACCGGAGCAATCCAGGTCGGTTTCTATCTATAAACTTAAGTCTTTTCTAGTACGAAAGGACCGAAAAGACAAGGCCTATACTAAAAACAAGCCTTACCTTACATTAGTGAAAACAACTCAACTAATAATAAAACAAACAAATCACAGCCCTAAAAAAGGGCCTTATTGGGATGGCAGAGCCAGGTGTAAATGCAAAAGGCCTAAACCCTTTATTCAGGGGTTCAATTCCCCTTTCCAATTATGAAAATACTACTAATCAACCTAATATCTCCACTAATATACATAATCCCGATCCTTATCGCCGTAGCTTTCTTCACCCTAATTGAACGAAAAGTACTAGGCTATATACAACTTCGAAAAGGCCCCAACGTCGTAGGACCACAAGGACTACTACAACCAGTAGCAGACGGCGTAAAATTATTTATTAAAGAACCAATCTACCCACTAAACTCATCAACCATATTATTTACAATTTCACCAATCATAGCTCTAACACTAGCCCTATCGATCTGACTCCCCCTTCCTATACCCTTCCCACTAGCCGACCTTAACCTAGGCCTTTTATTCCTAATTGCCATTTCCAGTTTCATGGCCTATTCAATCCTGTGATCCGGATGGGCTTCAAACTCAAAATACGCCCTAATAGGAGCCCTACGGGCAGTAGCTCAAACTATCTCATATGAGGTAACTTTAGGAATCATTCTACTTTCCATAATCCTTTTCTCAGGGGGATTTAATATACAAACATTTACAACAGTACAAGAACCTATATACTTAATATTCTCCTCCTGACCACTAATAACAATATGATATATTTCTACACTAGCTGAAACTAACCGAGCACCATTTGATTTGACCGAAGGCGAATCTGAACTCGTATCAGGATTTAACGTTGAATACGCTGCTGGCCCCTTCGCCCTATTCTTCCTAGCAGAATACGCAAACATCCTAATAATAAACACTCTAACCACCATTCTATTTCTAAACCCCGCCCACATCAGCAATACTCCAGAACTATTCACCATATCACTAATCTCAAAGACAATACTTTTATCAGCGGGATTCCTATGAGTCCGAACCTCCTACCCACGATTCCGTTATGACCAACTTATACACCTCCTATGAAAAAACTTTCTCCCAATCACCCTAGCACTATGCTTTTGGCACATATCAATACCAATTGCCTTATCAGGTCTCCCGCCAATACCATAGGACACGTGCCTGAATTAAAGGACCACCTTGATAGGGTGAACAATAGAGGTTAAAATCCCCTCGTCTCCTTAGAAAAATAGGACTTGAACCTACACCAGAGAGATCAAAACTCCCTATACTTCCATTATACTATATCCTAGTAAAGTCAGCTAATTAAGCTCTTGGGCCCATACCCCAAAAATGTTGGTTAAAATCCTTCCTGTACTAATGAATCCACACGCAAGCACAATTATTATTACTAGCCTAATCATAGGACCACTACTCACAATCTCCAGTGACCATTGAATATTAGCATGAATAGGACTAGAAATTAGTACCTTAGCTATCACCCCACTAATCGCCAAACAACATCACCCCCGAGCAATCGAAGCAGCTACTAAATATTTCCTAACACAAGCAGTTGCCTCAACACTAATCCTAGCTTCTAGCATTACCAATGCATGACAAACAGGTCAATGAGACATTACCCAAATATCAAACACACCATCATGTATTATCCTCACCACAGCCCTGGCCATCAAACTAGGATTAGCCCCCTTCCATTTCTGATTGCCAGAAGTACTACAAGGAACCACTACAATAACAGCAATAATCTTAACCACCTGACAAAAATTAGCACCACTATCCCTACTATTAATAACAGCCCAATCTATAAACACATTCTTAATAGTAACACTAGGACTAACATCCATTATTATTGGGGGATGAGGCGGACTAAACCAAACCCAACTACGAAAAATCATAGCATTTTCCTCTATTGCCCACCTAGGATGAATAGTCACAATTCTTACCCTGTCCCCAAAACTCATAATATTAACATTCTACACATATGTTATTATAACTTCCACAATATTCCTAATAATTAAACTCCTGGAAACAAACAAAGTCTCTGTAATAATAACATCATGAACAAAACTACCAATGCTAAACGCCACAATAATACTCATCCTCATATCATTAGCTGGTCTACCACCACTAACAGGATTTATGCCCAAATGGTTAATCATTCAAGAATTATCTAAACAACACATATACTTCACCGCCACTACAATAATCATTATATCAATACTAAGCCTATTCTTCTACCTACGAACCTCATACCAAGCAACCATCACATTATCCCCAAACTCCACCAGCTCCTCACAACAATGACGGCATAAACCCAACCAAACACACTATCTCACCCCAATAATCATACTATCCACCACCTTACTTCCAATTGTACCAACCTTATCAGCCATCACCTAGAAACTTAGGATCTGACCAACACCAAAACCAGGGGCCTTCAAAGCCCCAAACAAGAGATAAAACCTCTTAGTTTCTGCTAAGACCTACAAGACTTTATCTTATATCTAATGAATGCAACTCAAACACTTTAATTAAGCTAAGGCCTTACTAGACAAATGGGCCTCGATCCCATGACAATTTAGTTAACAGCTAAACACCCAATCCAGCGGGCTTCTGCCTACTTTTCCCGCTCTCTAAAAAGCGGGAAAACCCCGACACCGATAAGAGTGTATCTTCAAATTTGCAATTTGATGTGAAATTTCACCACGGAGTTTGATAAGAAGAGGAATTAAACCTCTATAAAAAGGTCTACAGCCCAACGCTTAAACATTCAGCCATCTTACCTGTGTTTTTAACCCGTTGATTTTTTTCTACAAACCACAAAGACATTGGCACCTTATATTTGATTTTCGGGGCCTGAGCAGGTATAGTAGGCACAGCATTAAGTTTATTAATCCGCGCAGAATTAAGCCAACCGGGAGCCCTCCTAGGGGACGACCAAATCTATAATGTTATCGTTACAGCCCATGCCTTTGTCATAATTTTCTTCATGGTTATACCCATTATAATCGGTGGCTTTGGAAACTGACTTGTACCTTTAATGATTGGGGCGCCAGATATGGCATTCCCACGTATAAACAATATAAGCTTCTGGCTTCTACCACCATCCCTACTTTTACTTCTGGCCTCCTCAGGAATTGAAGCAGGCGCAGGCACAGGCTGAACTGTGTACCCACCATTAGCTGGAAACCTGGCCCACGCTGGCGCCTCTGTAGATCTAACTATCTTTTCCCTTCACCTAGCAGGTGTATCATCAATTTTAGGAGCCATTAACTTTATCACCACAGCAATTAACATAAAATCTCCAGCTATATCACAGTACCAAACACCTTTATTTGTATGATCTGTACTTATCACAGCCGTCCTATTACTACTCTCACTACCAGTACTCGCCGCAGGTATTACTATACTACTCACAGACCGAAACCTAAATACAACCTTCTTCGACCCTTCAGGGGGAGGGGACCCAATTTTATACCAACACCTGTTTTGATTCTTTGGTCATCCTGAAGTCTACATCCTAATCTTGCCAGGATTTGGCATAATCTCACATGTTGTCACCTATTACGCTGGTAAAAAGGAACCATTTGGGTACATAGGAATAGTTTGAGCAATAATATCTATCGGCTTCCTGGGCTTTATTGTATGGGCCCACCACATATTTACTGTCGGAATAGATGTAGACACCCGAGCCTATTTTACATCCGCAACGATAATTATTGCTATCCCAACAGGAGTAAAAGTATTTAGCTGACTAGCCACTCTTCATGGAGGAATAATTAAATGAGACGCCGCTATATTATGAGCACTTGGCTTTATCTTTCTATTTACTATTGGGGGTCTTACAGGAATTGTGCTAGCCAATTCATCCTTAGATATTGTATTACATGATACCTACTATGTAGTAGCGCACTTCCATTATGTTCTCTCTATGGGAGCTGTATTCGCTATTATAGCAGGATTCACTCATTGATTCCCACTTTTCACTGGATACTCATTACACCAAACTTGAGCGAAAATCCACTTTGGGGTAATATTTGCAGGCGTTAACATCACCTTTTTCCCCCAACATTTCTTAGGTTTAGCCGGAATGCCACGACGTTACTCTGACTATCCAGATGCATACACCCTATGAAATTCTATCTCATCAATCGGATCTCTAATCTCCTTAATAGCAGTAATTATAATAATATTCATTATTTGAGAAGCATTCTCTTCAAAACGAAAAGTAATAACAGTCGAACTCATAACTACTAATGTCGAATGATTACATGGCTGCCCACCCCCATACCACACCTACGAAGAGCCAGCCCATGTTCAAACCCAAGAAAGGAGGGAATCGAACCCCCTTAAACTAGTTTCAAGCCAATCACATAACCTTTATGTTTCCTTCTTATAAGACGTTAGTAAAATACATTACTTAACCTTGTCAAGGTTAAATTATAGGTTTAAACCCTTTACGACTTAATGGCACATCCGTTTCAATTAGGATTTCAAGACGCAATATCACCCATCATAGAAGAACTACACCACTTTCATGATCATACCCTAATAATTGTATTCTTAATTAGTACCCTAGTACTATATATCATCACCTTAATAATAACAACTAAACTAACATATACCAACACTATAAATGCTCAAGAAGTAGAAATAATTTGAACTGTCTTACCAGCTATCGTCCTAATCACCATCGCACTGCCATCCCTACGAGTCCTTTACCTGATAGACGAAATCAACAACCCACACCTGACTATTAAAGCCATAGGACATCAATGATATTGAACATATGAGTACACTGATTACAAAAATCTTGAATTTGACTCCTATATGATCCCAACCCAAAGCCTTCCGAACGGACATTTCCGACTTCTAGAAGTAGACCATCGCGTGGTAATGCCAATAGAATCCCCAATCCGAATACTAATCTCAGCCGAAGACGTCTTACACTCATGAGCAATTCCATCATTGGGCGTAAAAGTAGACGCAGTCCCAGGACGATTAAACCAATCAACCTTCATTATAGCACGCCCAGGAGTATTCTATGGGCAGTGCTCAGAAATCTGCGGGGCTAACCATAGCTTTATGCCAATTGTAGCAGAATCTGTACCATTAAAACACTTCGAAAACTGATCTTCACTGATACTCTCTTCTTAACCACTATAGAAGCTAAACAGGATAGCGCTAGCCTTTTAAGCTAGAAAAAGAGAACTCCCCGCCCTCCTTAGTGATATGCCACAACTAAACCTCGACCCGTGATTCTTAATTCTCTCCTCCACATGATTAGCATATACTATAATCCTACAGCCAAAAATTTCATCTTATATATCCACAAATAGCCCTGCCAACAAAGACAATAAAATAACTAACACAAACCCATGAACCTGACCATGAACTTAACATTCTTTGATCAATTTATAAGCCCTCAAATCCTAGGAATGCCATTAATTATTTTAGCCCTACTCATACCATCAATCATCTTCCCAACCCCAAACAACCGATGATTAACCAACCGCCTGACAACTCTACAAGTATGAACAATCAATTTATTTACAAAACAACTAATACTACCCATTAATAAAACAGGGCACAAATGAGCCATTATCCTAACATCACTAATAGCCATACTCTTAATATCTAACCTATTAGGACTGCTACCATACACATTCACCCCTACGACCCAACTCTCAATAAACATAGGACTAGCCATCCCAATATGACTCGCCACAGTACTCACAGGTCTTCGAAATCAACTAACAACATCACTAGGACATTTATTACCAGAAGGAACGCCAACTCCACTCATCCCAGTCCTTATTGTTATTGAAACAATCAGCCTCTTCATCCGACCTTTAGCCCTAGGTGTGCGACTCACAGCTAACCTAACAGCCGGACACTTATTAATCCAACTTACTTCAACTGCAGTGCTAGCCCTATTACCAACAATAACAACCTTATCTCTTCTAACTGGAGCCGTCCTCCTTTTATTAACAATCCTGGAGTTAGCAGTAGCTATGATTCAAGCTTACGTATTTGTCTTGCTTCTATGCCTCTACCTACAAGAAAACATCTAATGGCCCACCAAACACATGCCTACCACATAGTAGACCCAAGCCCATGACCATTAACAGGTGCAACAGCAGCATTACTTATAACTTCCGGTCTCGCCATATGATTCCACTATAATTCAATATTACTAATAATCCTAGGTTTATCGATCATACTACTCACCATATTCCAATGATGACGAGATGTCGTACGAGAAGGGACCTTCCAAGGACACCACACCCCTCCAGTACAAAAAGGACTACGATATGGCATAATCCTATTCATCACATCAGAGGTATTTTTCTTCATTGGATTCTTCTGAGCTTTTTACCATTCAAGCCTAGCCCCTACACCAGACCTAGGAGGATGTTGACCCCCAACAGGAATCACACCTCTAAACCCATTTGAAGTACCCCTACTAAATACAGCAGTCTTATTAGCCTCAGGTGTAACAATCACCTGAGCTCACCACAGCTTAATAGAAGCCAACCGAAGCCAAACCACCCAAGCTCTTAGTCTCACAATTTTACTAGGACTATACTTCACAGCATTACAAGCCATAGAATACTATGAAGCACCGTTCACAATCGCTGATAGTGTATACGGTTCTACATTCTTTGTTGCAACAGGCTTCCACGGATTACACGTAATCATTGGATCCACATTCTTAATTGTATGCCTACTACGACAAATTAAACACCATTTCACCTCCACCCACCACTTTGGATTTGAAGCAGCTGCTTGATACTGACATTTTGTAGACGTCGTATGGCTCTTCTTATACGTATCAATCTATTGATGAGGCTCATACTTTTCTAGTATAATAGTACAAGTGACTTCCAATCACTAAGTTTTAGTTTGACCCTAAAGAAAAGTAATGAATCTAATAATTTCAATCTCACTAATTTACCTAGCCTTACCTACAATTTTAACATTACTAAACTACTGATTCACACTAGCAAAACCAGATAACGAAAAATTGTCCCCATACGAGTGCGGCTTCGACCCACTAAAAACCACCCGTCCCCCGTTCTCAATTCGATTCTTTCTTAGTAGCAATTTTATTCCTCCTATTTGATTTAGAAATTGCATTACTACTACCCCTACCATGAGCCATTCAACTCCCACACCCAACCTACACCTTCACCTGAGCCTTCATTATTATATCTTTACTAACCCTGGGCCTCCTTTATGAATGAATTCAAGGAGGATTAGAATGAGCAGAATAGATAACTAGTCTAACACAAGACAACTAATTTCGACTTAGTTAATCGTGATTAAATTTCACGGCTATCAAATGATCACATCTATACATTTTACCCCCTTTTGCGCCTTTATCATTACCACTCTGGGATTTCTATTGCACCAAGCCCACCTAATCCCTACCCTACTTTGTCTTGAAGGAATAATACTATCCCTATTTATAGCCTTATCAATATGGTCTATTCAACTAGAAGCCTCATCATTTATACTCGCCCCCATATTAATATTAACCTTCTCAGCTTGTGAAGCCGGCATGGGCTTATCGTTACTAGTCGCGTCCTCACGGACTCACGGCTCAAGTCACCTACAAAACCTAAATCTACTACAATGTTAAAAATAATAGTTCCAATAATTTTATTACTACCAACAATCATATTATGTAAATCAAAACAACTTTGACCAACTGCGTTAGCTCACAGCTTCTGAATCGCCCTTCTAAGCCTACAATGATTCAAACCTTCTACAGAGTCAACAATTTTCTCCAACTATTACCTAGGAGTAGATCAAATCTCCGCTCCCTTCCTCATCCTATCATGTTGACTCACCCCAATAATAATCATAGCTGGCCAAAACAACTTAACCATAGAGCCTACTCCACGAAAACGAACCTTTATCTTCATTACCATTTTACTACAAATCTCACTAATTCTAGCTTTTTCAACAACAGAATTAATCATATTCTTCATCGCATTTGAATCTACATTACTCCCCACACTAGTAATCATTACACGTTGAGGTGGCCAGATAGAACGACTAAACGCCGGAACCTACTTCTTATTTTACACTCTTATCGGGTCTCTGCCACTATTAGTAGCCCTCTTAACCACACAAACCTTCAGCGGCACCCTATCTATTTGCACACTGCAACTATCCACCTACCCTAGCATAATAAACCCATGAACCCACACAATATGATGACTCGCACTATTTACTGCTTTTATAATTAAAATACCCTTATATGGACTACACCTATGACTGCCTAAAGCACACGTAGAGGCCCCAATCGCAGGATCAATAATCCTAGCAGCAGTGTTACTTAAACTAGGGGGGTATGGCATTATCCGCATGACAATAACACTAGCCCCACCATTAAAAATGCTCTCCTACCCGTTCATAATGCTAGCACTATGAGGAGTAATCATAACCAGCTTTGTCTGCCTACGCCAAACAGACCTAAAATCATTAATTGCTTATTCATCCGTAGGTCATATAGGCTTAGTTATCGCTGCAACACTAACACGAACTGAATGAGCATGTACCGGGGCCATCACACTTATAATTGCCCACGGCTTAACATCATCAATACTTTTCTGCCTAGCTAACACAAACTATGAACGAACCAATAGCCGAACACTACTTTTAGCCCGAAACATACAACTACTACTACCCTTAATAGGTCTATGATGATTCTCAGCTAGTCTGACTAACATGGCCCTTCCACCAACCATCAATCTAATAGGAGAACTAACCATTATTGTCTCACTATTCAATTGATCAAACATTACTATCCTAATAACAGGATTGGGAACCCTACTAACTGCCACCTATACCCTATATATACTAATCACCACCCAATGAGGAGAAACCCCTTCATACACAAAAACAATCCCCCCAACCCATACACGAGAACATCTACTCATGATACTTCATATATTACCAATAGCACTGCTAATAGCAAAACCAGAATTAATCCAAGGCACCTAAACACCTTGCATCGTTAATATAGTTTCAAAACAAACATTAGACTGTGACTCTAAAAATAGGAGTTAAAATCTCCTTATAAACCGAGAGAGGTATTATACAATAAGAACTGCTAACTCCTATATCTGAGACTAACCACCTCAGCTCCCTCACTTTTAAAGGATAGAAGCAATCCACTGGTTTTAGGAACCATTAACCCTTGGTGCAACTCCAAGTAAAAGTAATGACCTCCCTAATAATAAACTCCACCCTCCTTCTAACATTACTCATACTAACACTACCCCTAACAATGCCCATATACCCCATCAAAGAATGATTAGTTACAAAAACAAAAACAACCGTAAAAACAGCATTCTTCACTGCCCTTATTCCATTAATCATCTTCATCCACCTAGACATCGAATCAATCATCACCAATATCCACTGATCAAACATATTCACATTCAATATCAACATAAGCTTTAAATTTGACCAATACTCCATTATATTCGTACCCATTGCCCTATACGTCACATGATCTATCCTAGAGTTCGCCCATTGATACATATCTACGGACCCCTACATCACAAAATTCTTTAAATACCTATTAACCTTCCTAGTAGTCATAATAATTCTAGTAACAGCCAACAACATACTCCAACTCTTTATTGGCTGAGAAGGAGTAGGAATTATATCTTTCCTACTAATTGGTTGATGACGAGGGCGGACAGAAGCAAACTTATCAGCCCTACAAGCTATCCTTTACAACCGCACAGGAGACATTGGACTAATTCTTAGCATATCCTGATTAGCCATAAACATAAATACATGAGAACTCCAACAAATCTTTGCTAACACCAACCCAATCCCACTCCTTCCACTCCTTGGCCTTATCCTAGCTGCAACAGGAAAATCAGCTCAATTCGGCCTTCACCCCTGATTACCAGCAGCTATAGAAGGCCCAACCCCAGTCTCAGCATTACTACACTCCAGTACAATAGTCGTCGCCGGCATCTTCCTACTCATCCGAATTCACCCTATTCTAACTACCAGTAATTTAGCCCTCTCAATCTGTCTATGTTTAGGGGCTACCACTACCCTATTTACAGCATTCTGTGCTCTTACCCAAAATGACATCAAAAAAATTATTGCCTTCTCAACATCAAGCCAACTTGGCCTCATAATAGTAACTATTGGCCTAAACCAACCACAACTGGCCTTCTTACACATTTCTATACACGCCTTCTTCAAGGCCATGTTATTCTTATGCTCAGGCTCTATTATCCACAACCTCAATGATGAACAAGACATTCGAAAAATAGGAGGACTGCACAAACCCATACCAATCACCTCCTCATGTTTAACCATCGGCAGTATAGCACTAACAGGTATACCATTCATAACTGGATTTTATTCAAAAGACATCATCATCGAAGTGATAAACACCTCATATCTAAACGCCTGAGCCCTACTCCTAACACTAATCGCAACCTCCTTCACCACAATCTATAGCTTACGAATTATAACATTCGTGCAAACAGGACAACCCCGATATCCTTCCACTATATTACTAAATGAAAACAACCCCACAGTCATTAACCCAATCACTCGCCTTGCCATAGGCAGCATTATCGCCGGACTTATCATCTCACTAAACACCATACCACTAAAAACTCCACCCACAACAATACCAACATACATAAAAATTGCAGCACTAACAATAACAATCTTGGGCCTACTACTAGCTCTAGAATTAATTTCAATAGCCGATAAAATATCCACAAAACCCTCTAATATCCACAACTTCTCCAACTCACTAGCCTACTTCAACGCCCTTATTCATCGTTTATTCCCAATAATCAACTTAAAATTCAGCCAAAACACTGCCACCCACTTAATTGACTTAGCCTGATATGAAAACATTGGCCCAAAGGGCCTAGCCAAATCACAAATCACCCCAATCACGCTAATCTCATCACAAAAAGGCCTCATCAAAATCTACATAACTTCATTTATCCTGTCAATCATTCTACTATTTATCATTACCTAATCGCACGAAGCACTCCCCGAGATAGTCCACGAATTAACTCTAACACAACAAACAACGTCAACAATAGCCCTCAGCCAGCAATCAAAAGCAACCCACTACCAACACGATAAAGCCATGGAACCCCACCAAAATCTAAACGAACAACATATAACCCATCAGCATCCACAGTATCAGCACCAATCCCTTCCATACTCCACGAATCGCTATCTATCATTACAAAAGCTAAAACAATAAAAAGGTAATATAATCCATAAAATACCCCCTCCAAACTCATTCAACCCGCAGGAAAAGGTTCCGCTATCAACGCAGACGAGTACGCAAAAATAACTAACATCCCCCCTAAATAAATTAAAAACAAAACTAAAGAAACAAAAGACCCTCCTATACCAACCAACACCCCACACCCAAATAACGCACCAAAAATTAAACTAACCACCCCGTAATAAGGAGATGGATTACAAGAAACAGCCACCATTCAAAAAACAAAACAAAACCCAAATAAAAACATAAAATACATCATAATTCTTGCCTGGACTTTAACCAAGACCCGTGATTTGAAAAACCACCGTTGTATTCAACTACAAAAACATTAATGACCACAAATCTACGAAAAACTCACCCAATAATAAAAATCATCAACAACTCATTCATCGATCTCCCAAGCCCCTCTAATATCTCTGCTTTATGAAACTTCGGATCACTACTAGGCACCTGCCTAATCCTACAAATCATTACCGGAATCTTCCTAGCAATACACTACTCACCAGACATCTCACTAGCATTCTCATCAGTAGCCCATATCACCCGAGACGTGCAATACGGATGACTTATCCGCAATATACATGCCAACGGGGCCTCCATCTTCTTCATATGCATTTACCTCCACATTGGCCGAGGACTTTACTATGGCTCATACCTATACAAAGAAACCTGAAACACAGGAATTATCCTACTATTCCTAACTATGGCCACTGCATTCGTAGGTTACGTCCTACCATGAGGTCAAATATCATTCTGAGGCGCCACTGTCATCACCAACTTACTATCAGCCACCCCTTACATCGGCAACACCCTTGTACAATGAATTTGAGGAGGATTCTCAGTAGACAATGCCACCCTAACCCGATTCTTTACCTTTCACTTTCTACTCCCCTTTGCCATTGCCGGTTTAGCAGCTGTACATTTACTCTTCCTCCACGAAACCGGATCAAACAATCCAACAGGATTAAACTCGAACGCTGACAAAATCCCCTTCCACCCCTACTTCTCATATAAAGACTTACTAGGCCTCATCTTAATACTTACCCTCCTACTCACCCTAGCATTGTTCTCCCCAAATCTCCTGGGTGACCCGGACAACTTCACACCAGCTAATCCCTTGTCCACTCCTCCCCACATTAAACCAGAATGATACTTCCTCTTCGCCTACGCAATCCTCCGATCTATCCCAAACAAACTAGGAGGCGTACTTGCCCTCATAGCCTCCATCCTTGTACTATTTATAATGCCAACCTTACATACATCAAAACAACGTACAGCTTCATTCCGACCACTCACCCAAACTTTATTCTGATGCCTAACAGCTGATCTCCTAGTACTCACATGAATCGGAGGACAACCAGTCGAAAATCCATTTATCACCATCGGCCAAGCAGCCTCTATCCTATACTTTATAATCCTCCTAACACTTATACCCCTTATAGGGCTAATTGAAAACAAAATACTAGGCCAAAAATACTCTAGTAGCTTAATATATTAAAGCATTGGTCTTGTAAACCAAAGACTGAAGACTACAATCTTCCTAAAGTAATCAAAAGAGAAGGTTTCAAGCCTTCATCCCCGGCCCCCAAAACCGGAATCTTTATTAAACTACCTTTTGGCAATCGCCAAAATACCTATATTACTCTCCCGTGCCCGACAGAGAAATGTACACTACACCCTGCTATGTATTATCGTGCATGCAATTTTTTTCCCCTAGCGTATCACTAGTAATATTACTGCTTGATTTCTTTAGGATTTAACAAGTTTGATTAGTACACGTTATTCTGGTTAAAGCATGAATATTATTTAGGTATTGTTAAATTAATGGTTTAAGGACATTAGACTTACGTAGTTATCTAACACATGGATATGATTTAAGTATTTGGTTATTTCTTAGTCTAGCTAATCACGAGAAATAAGCAACCCTTGTTAGTAAGATACAACATTACCAGTTTCAAGCCCATTGTAATGATGGCGTACATAACTGATCTATTCTGGCCTCTGGTTGTTTTTTCAGGCACATAATACTAATGAAGTTCATTCGTTTCTCTTTAAAAGGCCTCTGGTTAATGTGTTCTATACATTACATTTATAACCTGACATATTCTGGTTTTAAAGGCATATAGTAGTCTTTTTTTTCTCTTTCTGTTCTCAGGCCCACATAACTGATACCTGCCGACTTACTGAAACTGGACTTACGTTCAAGTTGATTGGTCTGGCAAAATTGGATATGGTATTATTAAGTTAATGCTTGTAAGACATATATTTTTACAAAATCTCGCAATAGTAATTTCAAACCATTTATTAATTAAATACATTTTATTTTAGCTAAACCCCCCTACCCCCGTTAAAACTAACAACAGCCCGAATAGCCACCTACTTCTCGTCAAACCCCTAAATCCGAGAGCAACTAAACTGACACAAATGCTAGCTATAGGTACTATTACAAAACGATGTACCTACTAAACCAAACACCAATAAAACCACCACTTTCCACCCTATATCTTGTTTTATATCATATTATATCATATTATATCATATTATATCATATTATATCATATTATATCATATTATATCATATTATATCATATTATATCATATTATATCATATTATATCATATATCATATATCATATATCATATATCATATATCATATATCATATATCTATATATATATATATATATATATATATATATATATATATATATATATATATATATATATATATATATATATATATATATATATATATATATATATATATATATATATATATATATATATATATATATATATATATATATATATATATATATATATATATATATATATATATATATATATATATATATATATATATATATATATAT